CCATGTAAAACACGGTTTCGTATACCCCTAATTCTGAAATTAGTGTGGCTTTTTGGGGCTCCTCGTGGAAAGCTTTGCGGTTAATAATCGAATAAGTAATCCAATCTTCCTCACGCTCTTTAGTTCATCTTGGTAGAACAAGGAAAAAGCCTATGTGGTGGGTTCGACTCCCACAGGAGCGCACATTAATTACCAATCAGCTGCTTTTCATTAAAGGAAGGGCATGATTAAATCTACTATGATATTATTTCGCGGTCCTGATTGAATGAATCAACTATTTAATTTCATAGTAAATTTCTCCATCGGCTATATGGCATCTATTTTTCAAGTGCGAGAGATTGCCCCGGGGTCACATTTTTTCTTCTTTGAAAGATGGGAACGGGGGATCAACTCAATAATCATTGATAATAATGGCATTTCACTTCCGCGGCCTGTAACACATGATCAAGCCGTGCCCCTCCTTAAGCCTCTTTCTTCGTTCGTAATCAAGCCGAAGGAAGCAAGGATGATTGCTAGCCTATAAGTGTAAAGAAAGGATAGTCTTTCTCTAATCTTTTTAATCTTTTTTGAATTGGGACCTATCGGATTACCTCAGCTAGCTCTTCATAAAAGTTTAAACAAAAAAGTAAGTAATTAATCCTATCTTTCTTCAGTCGGCTGTAAAGGAAGCTCAGCTCATTAGTGCCAAAAGCGGAAAGCAAGGCAGGGAAGCTAATTGCGACAGTCAAGGCAGGCAGACAAGAAAGACAGGTCAAGGTTGCTCAAAGATGCCAGTAGTCGCAGCTGAAAGAAAAAAAAGAGGAAGACAGCCGCCGTGAAAGCGTTCCACTCGCGCTTCTTTCTGTAAAGAGAATCACCCCTATCTGTTAAGGTAGCTTGCTTACTTAGTGCTTGCGCTAAGGAATACGGTAAGGAAGGGAAACTAAGGCAGCTAAACCACTAGTACGAAGGAGCGAGCGCGTTCTATCCACTAACCATGTAAAAAAAATGATGGGTAGAATGGCGCGGCGCTGTAGGAATCGGTCGGATTCGAACCGACGAATAGAAGTTTTGCAGACTCATGCCTTAGCCACTTGGCTACGGTTCCCTATCAATTCTATGTCTTTCCCCCTTAGCGCAAGCACTAAGTAAGCAAGCTACCTTTCCTTCCTTCTTTTCCTGGAGAGCTCTAATGTGACCTTAGTACTCTGTAAGCCAATGATGGTTAGTGCTCTAGAAGCCCCTGTCTTGTATTAATCTCTTTTCTTTCCGAGTCTACTTGACTTCTTTTTTTTCTTTATGCTGTTCTGTTCGGAAAGACCTGTAAGTGGTTTTGGCATATCTTATGCAATCGATTGATTCTATCAGGTCCATTCTTCGGTAGTGCATAGGCTCCGGCTTCTTCCTCTAGCCGAGCCACTACTTGCGTGTGTGTAATTCATGGCAGTTTTTTATTATGGAGCTATTCTCTTTCTTGGATTTTCTTATAGTAGAGAGCGGTAAGTTAGTGCTGTTCTAAGGAAGTGGTAGCTGTTCCAGTACACAAACAAGGTGGGTTGGGGTTTAGGAGGTATTTTGAGCGCATGCTTGTTGCTTTAATAGAGAAAGGGCTTGGCATTTCACTCTTTGTTTCGGGGTTGTCACGGATTGGCCGGCCATACGGATAAGGAAGTCCAAGGAGTTTTTTCTTTTTGGAGGTTTCAAATCACATTAGCCATTCCATTCCTTCCGGATAACCTAAAACATGCAGGCCTACCTAAGAAAGAATAGAAAGGGTACTTTCTGATTTGAAAAAAGGGTTATATTACGATGTATACGATGAGATAAGAAGAATAAAACTGGCTCTTCTCTTGAGCCTATTTTGTTTGATTGATCTTGCCACTTAGAACTGGTAGGTAGGTCTGTCTTTCTCTGGATCCCGCTGAGCTGAAAGACATGAGACATAGATATAAAATCGTTTAGATCCGGACCGGGCTCTCGAAAGCTCATGTGACCGGAGGTGGGAAGATATGGGCTGGAAAAGCATGTTAATAATCACCGCAGGCCCTTATGCCCTGAGTTCTCAGCTTCTCCCCAGAAGTGGAACTAACTGGAGGGTCGGTATGCGAAGAGGGGTCTCCCTTGTAACAGGAGTGAAGAATGACCCGACCCGGCCACAAGAAGACAGGCAGAGTGGCGGGGCAATGGTACCAGACGTTAAGGAGAGAGAAGTGAGTTGGTCTCGACGAGAGCCCAGGCGAGTCTCGTGTGTGAGAGTCTGACCGGGATTAAGGATATAGTGCCCTTCCTGGTCTGGGTTAGGGTTCCAAACCTGCCATATCCCCTAAAGCCCCAGAGCTCGAGGTCTACTTCTACCTAAATACATACAGCTTGCCTTACCACCATTTCAGAGCCAAGCCTCCCTTTCTGATAGAGGGGAGTGAGAAAGATATTTTTTTTTCGGATCGCCTAATTCAATAGCTCAAAAATAGGTGGAGTTCGCCCTTTGAAGCACATAGTTAAGTGTTGCAACAGGGGGGTTGTTCAGCGAGCGGGAAGCAAACAAAGTCTCCATACCAACATTGAAGGCTTCGCAGCTATCCGGAAGAGAGCCTTACTCTATAGGGGTGCTAACGCTTTACTAATATAATATCAAGTAAGGGCTCTTCTTCTGTTCTACGAATCTAACTAATCTATACTACTACTAACTATAGTCAGACTAGGTCTTCTAGAGGGAACTAGCATAGTATGGTTTATATATTTTGTGCTACTAGAACCACAAGCCGCACTATACTTGCCTGAACCTCCTAAACGAAGTACGCTTTGGCGAGCGAGAAGCAGCCGGGTATAGGAGAAGGGGCGGTTGGCTTAGTAAAGATAGTAAATAGTTCAACTTGGTGGATAGTTCCTCGGCTCGGTTGAGTAATGTAGTTCGCTCGGCTCGCAGCGGGCTTGTTCTAGTGGAAAGAGATTTCTCTCTGGGAAAAACACATAAGATTTGTTCGCTAGAGCTTCATCACTGAATAATGGTGGCTTGACTTTTTGGAGAACTTCTTCGCGTGGGCGGCGTACGTACAAGGTAGTTTACTTGCTTACTTTAAAGAGGGAGGGGGTGTTAGAAATAAGCCACCGCCCGACGACGGTTTACAACACAGAGCGACCCGGGACATCGAGCGAAGAGCTCCAATGCGCGTATTCGGAGCTACGCGGATGCCGTAGTCGCAGAAGCCGGATCAACATCATGACAACGGCATTCTGGAAACTGTTAGGCCAGCCACAATTGGTCTAATGTCTGGGTGCGTATGGCGGTACACTGAGAGCACCTTTCAAGTCGGCTGACAAAGAAAAAAGGGTTTCGTCGTCTTTTTCCCGCTTTCACCTGCGATTGCGAAGGGATTTGAGGCCGGTTTTCAATTCGCTTCTCTCTCTCCGGCGAGGTTTGACTTCGCGTGGTGGGAAGGCCTTCGCTATTCGCATCTTCCCGTCCAGCAAAGAAAGTGAAGGGGAGCGGACAGCAAGTTGGAGGACGCTGCGGAACCGCGTAATTGATCCATCTGCGCTATTCCCTAATTGAAGCAAGTTAGAAAGCCTTCAGAGCCTCAGCCCCTACCATTTTTTGAATAAAATGAAAGCTGACTAGCAATCGCTCGTTTTTCTTATTAGCATGGGATTGGATGTTAATAATGAAAGACAGAGCATCTATTAGAAGGCAATCCCCGGGGAATTCCTATCGATTTCCGATGGATAACAATCCATATTTCTCGCTCTCGCTCTTTCTCCCAATCAATCGCGAGGGTTCCGGGCATGAGAACGCAAGTTCCGGAATCGAACAAAACGTCCGAGGACGAAAGAAAAAATGCTCCGCGGGGAACTCGTTTCATGTCGGCGTATTCGTGCCGGTTAGACGTCGGCCATGAAATCCATCACTATACCGAGCAGATCCCGGGCATTCACATCTCGGTCAAACGGAACTATGCGCGGTTCTCTCGTGAATCGCCTTCAGCAAGGTATGGCATTCAGGGTCTGAACCCGGGGAGAAATCTTTCTTCATAGATACAAGACATTCGTTGCTGATCTAAAAAAGATCTTATCCTGTGGGCGTTAGCGGACGTTTTTCATTCTTCAACCGGTCCTTAGTAGCGTTTCCAAAGTCAACCTAACCGGTTACTTTTGTGGAGACGCGCTAAAACAGGCCTATAGGTTCGCCTTTCTAATAGAAGAAGAGTAGATAATTAGATATAATAAGTATATATAATTAGCCAGATCATCTGAAGCATGAACAGAATCACCTTTGTTCCGAAGGCCTAGCGAGTTAAGCGAGTTCCTTTTTTTTTTTCAAGGAGGTCTTTTTCTTTCCCCGGACCGATGACTCGCTTGTTCAGTACTGCTAAAACTATTATAGGAGTATGCCGTCCCCTCGGGACTACCAGTAGTTTTGGTTGTTGAATCTCGTGCAAGTTAGGTTGTGGTTATATTGGCTGCAAGCGGAACGTAGGCGCTTTAGGTGTGTGTTGACCATGCACTCTCGCGTCATGTAATGTCGTATGTATGATAGAGGTGGTGTGGTGATTGATCTCAATGCTAATGGTTATCCCCAAGGTTCAACGAATGAATGGGGCTATGATTGTACCCGGATAGAGATGACGGTCTTCCTCTGATGTCTCCAAGCCGGCCATAATAGAATAGATAGGCGAAGCAGCCAATAGCAGTCTGTTCTCGCCTATCGATAGATAGTAGGTTGCTTCCAAGCTCAAACCATTTGAAACTGAATTGCTACTTTATTCTTGTTATTGATAGAGTGGTATTCTCCGCCCCTGTCAAATAAAGTAGAGGGAGAGAACTGGAAGAGAGAAGGGAAAAGAGCACACAAAGGTTTACAAGTCTAATGGGAGAAGAATGGCTGACACGTTGACTGCCTTCGAGACTATAAAATATAACCCAAGTGGTCTAACCCCCCGGGGCGGACCCCAACCGAAAGGCGCTAGACGGACTAACGGCAAGCGAGATAAAGAAAGCAGCTGGCCCTATGGAACGGAACTGGT